TTTGTAATTCCATCAATTACTCGTCTATCAAAAAAATGAGTTAGTTCAGCCAATCTTCTTATACCTTTAGTTAAGAATAGTACATAAAAACCATCTATGTAACCACGATTATATGACCAATCATATATTACATTTATTATTTTATCCCCCAAAATTTGAATTTTATTAGGAACGCTGTTAATAAATGAATTAAATAAATTCAAATTTTGTAAAGATGAATAAACAGGCTTATATAAAAAAGACGATATAAGGATTCCCAAAGAAGCTATACTAACTGAAAAAATTGCATTTGTGATAAATTCATACCAATCCACCGAATTATTTTTATTTTGATGTAAAAGATTTATGGATGAACTTAACAATTTGGATAATATATCCAAATCTATTCCTTCCTGATTGAAGAAAGGAATTCCTATGACTCCAACGAACAACGTAAATAAAACTAATACAAGCATCGGAAATAACATAGTATTGTCTGACTCATGTGGATATGAGAAAGTGTTTTTAGTGCCAAAACGAGTAATACTAATAAAAGGCTGCACCGTGCTTCTTACATTTTCATTACTATTTTCATTACTATTAATTCGATATGTGTTTAAAAAATAAGTTTTTTCATTGTTTTTCGTCGTTAATAAATAGAATAAACGCAAATTTTTTTTAATAATTTCGGGTCCTTCTTTATCTTTACCCCATAGAGACATTGAATAGAACGAACTGCTTTTTTTTCCACTGTAAGTTTGAAAATAAACGTTTAAATGTCCTTCAAAAGCAAGTAAATAGATCCGAAACATATAAAATGCAGTTAATCCTGCTGTGGACCAAGCTATTATTGCAAAAATAGGTAAATACAACCAACTATCATTAAGAATTTCATCTTTGGACCAAAAACAAGCAAGGGGTGGAATACCAGAAAGAGAAAGTGTACCCAATAAAAAAGCAGTTTTTGTAATTGGTACATGTTTTCTTAAACCGCCCATAAGAACCATATTCTGACTTTTATCTGGAGAATATCCAACAATAGCTTCCATCGCATGAATAATTGATCCAGATCCTAAGAACAACAATGCCTTCGAATAAGCATGAGTAATCAAATGAAATAAAGCAGCTCGATAAGACCCCATACCTAGAGCTAACATCATATAACCCAATTGAGACATTGTAGAATAAGCTAAGCTTTTCTTAATATCTTTTTGAGCAAGAGCTAAAGTGGCTCCTAAAAATAATGTTATTATACCTATCAAAGCTATTAGATTTAGAATGTAAGGTATAACTATGAAAAGAGGAAGAAGCCGAGCTACAAGAAAAATTCCTGCTGCTACCATAGTAGCGGCATGTATAAGAGCCGAAATGGGGGTAGGCCCTTCCATGGCATCAGGTAACCATACATGAAGTGGAAATTGGGCGGATTTAGCAACAGCGCCGGCAAATAATAGAGAGGCGCATAAAGTAACAAATAAAAAATTAACTTCATTATTAGAAACCAAGTTATTGAATATTTCAAACAAATCCCGAAATTCGAAACTACCTGTTATCCAATAAAAACCCAAAATTCCTAATAATAAACCAAAATCCCCGACACGATTAGTTACAAACGCTTTTTGACAAGCATTCGCGGCACTGGGTCGTGTGAACCAAAAACCTATTAATAGATAAGAACACACTCCAACTAATTCCCAAAAAATATAAATTTGTATCAAATTAGAACTAGTAACTAATCCCAACATTGAAGTATTGGAAAAACTCATATAAGCAAAAAATCTCAAATATCCCTGATCATGAGACATATAATTGTCACTATAAATAAGAACCATAATTCCAACAGTAGTGATTAATATCGACATAATAGAAGTAAGTGGATCAACCAAGCAGCCAAATTCTAAAGAAAAATCATTATTGATGGTCCAAGACCATACATATTGATAGACAGAATTATTATTTATTTGCTGAATAGAAAAAAGGGCTGAAAAAACCATAACTATACTTAATAATAAAACACTAGGAAAAGCCCACATACGGCGAAGATTTTTTGTTGCCGTTGGAAAAAGTAGAAGTCCTGTTCCAATTAAGATAGGAACTGGAAGTGGAATGAAAGGTATAATCCATGAATATTGATATGTATATTCCATAAAAAAAAAAAAAAAAAAAAAAATTATCTTAATTAATTGTTTCTGAGTCACCGGTTCTTATTTCTTTTCTTTTGAAAGGGGTCGGTTAATAAAAAAAAAATTAAGATATATAAAATAAAACTTAAATAGAATTTTCAAAACTTAAATAGAATTTTCTAGCCTTAATTATTCTGAATCTTTCCAAACTACTTCAAATATTTAAAATCAAGAGGTTATAATTGGTCAAATGATATAAATAAGTCACTAGTGAAAAATAAATACGTATTTCATTTTATTAATACTGAATTGTTAATATTAAATTCAAATTTTTAAATAAAATTTTATGAAGATAAAAAATGAAAATTCTAATTTTCATTTTAATTATTACGTATTACAATAATTTTTTTATATCTATAGAACAAGGATAAATAATTATACCAAAAACAGTATTTGATATGAATCATAAAGCCCATAACTAAAACTATTTATTGTAATTCGGTTATTTAGAATCATTAACCAATTTGTTTTGTAACTAATTGTTTGTCTTCCATTACAATAAAAGCTATTTGTAGGAAATGCTATGATATCCAACACTTTAATTTTACGGAAAAAAAAAGGGGGAAAATAAAATGCCTTTAAATTATGTATTTTGTATCCTTTAACAGATTAACTACTAGTCTCATTTGATAATTAAAATTTTGTGGACTCTTTCTTCGAGCTTGAACAATTAAATTAATATTAAATTAATTAAAATTAATATAATAGAAAAAATTATTAAATAATAGAAAAAATTATTAAAGTTTTTTTTTTAATGAAGCGGGAGAAGGGTTATTAAACTTTTAGATTTTTTTATTACATGTATAAATGTAACACGACGAAAATAGAAAGAAAACGAAACGGACAATCTTTCTTTTTTTTTATTTTATCAACTTCAATCTATTTGGCATAGTGTACCTTATCGTTCTTATTAATATTTTATGTGATTTTTAACCCCCCCTTTTTTTTGGAGTCTAATTTAGAGAAAAAATAGATAGAGAGTAGTAAAGAACAATTGATTTTGAACAATAGATGTCTTTCACATCCAACCGAAAAACCTATTATAACTTTTTAATGGCAGTTCCAAAAAAGCGCACCTCTATTTCAAAAAAACGTATTCGTAAAAATATTTGGAAAAGGAAGGGATATAGGGCAGCATTGAAAGCTTTTTCGTTAGCGAAATCTCTTTCTACCGGGAGTTCTAAAAGTTTTTTTTGTGTAACAAATAAATAATCTGTGTAACAAATAAATAATCTGAATCGTTCTAATAACTAATAAAGTAATATAATTTTGTTTATAGTTTATTTATAAGATTTATAAGTTATAAAAATGATAAATAATATTTATCAATTATAATTAATATTAACATCATAATAGTATAGTAATCATAATAGTATAGTAATCATAATAGTATAGTAAAAGAATAAATATTAATATATAAGATAAATTACAATATAAACAATATACATTAAAAATAAAAAAAATAAAATAAATAAAAAAGAATTAGTCTCATAATGTTTTAATTTAAAACGAATATAAAATTGAATTTGTTTTACTTTAATTTGAAGCCAAATTTTTCTTTCGTTTCTGATATAGATAAGAATTCTGTTGTCTACTGAATTCTAAAAATGAATGGTACTTTTTTGTTTGAAAAAAGGGTAAACGCAAGCGCAAGGTTTCGCCTTTCATTTTAGTATGTTTTATCATTTTCCGGATGGGGATTCTCACTTTCCCCATCGCCCTTACTCAATAATAAAAAGAATTTTTTTTTAGTTATATTTTTGATTTTATATTATAAAGAAGAGGTCGTTGAAACTAATTGATTAAGTTTAAAATGTTTTTTATAATCTTTTAAACCATTATTTTGGGTTTTAGAAATTATTATCACTATATAAATTCCTTAAACCCAATTAAATTAATAAAAGCCCCGGTTCCATTTTTAGGTAGTTATATGACGAATGCGCCAATTTTGAGTGATCTATTTTAGATCCTATGTTTCGATTGGAAGATCGATCAAGATATAATGTATATATATTAATTAAAAATTTTAGAAAATATTTTGAAGTACGGGACAATTTCTATACGAAATTTTTTTATATGATTGATACGACCATCCCAAATACCTAACTTAATGGGTTTGCTAAATCTTAACGCAAATTCTCTACACAACAAAAAATCCTAACGCAACCTAACTATGCAAATATTTACATAAATCTTTTGAGTGTATCGCTGAAATTGTGTTATATAAAAATTCTATTTTTTTATTAATCGATAAAATGAATTTTTTATTTTAGATTAATAAAATAAATGATAAAAGAAATTAATCATTAAAAAATGCAAACGAGGCAGAACATTTTTTTTACTTATATCCAGGGATTGAAGTAAAAATTATCTAGTTACAACTGTTCCATTTTAGTTTTAGGAGAGCATAAAGTAATAGCCTACGAAAAAATACATTGTTAGTTCAGTTAAATAAAATTGACATCCTAAAATACTAAATAACTAAATAAAAAGATAATAATAAGAAAAATCAATATTATTAACGTTAACGAAAACGTTTTAATCCCTAATTTTTAAACAAGTTTTTATTCATCAATTTGAATGTTTTCCTAAAAAAAAAATATTGGATTGAATTAACTCCTTCAAGCTCGACGATTGAATAAAAATAGGTTATTATGATTTCGAATAAGCCGCTATGGTGAAATCGGTAGACACGCTGCTCTTAGGAAGCAGTGCTAGAGCATCTCGGTTCGAGTCCGAGTGGCGGCATGGCATCTTCTAAAAGAGTAAGTCCTATAATGAATTCAATTCCCGATTTCAATTCCTATAATTGAGGGACGCCCTTATTAATTTAATAATTTTTATGATATTTTCAACTTTAGAGCATATATTAACTCATATATCCTTTTCGATCGTTTCAATTGTAATTACAATTCATTTGATAATTTTATTAGTCGATGAAATCGTAGGACTAGATGATTCGTCAGAAAAGGGGATGATAGCTACTTTTTTCTGCATAACAGGATTATTAGTTACTCGTTGGATGTATTTGAGGCATTTACCATTAAGTGATTTATATGAATCATTAATTTTTCTTTCGTGGAGTTTTTCCATTATTCATATTATTCCGTATTTTAAAAAACATAAAAACCATTTAAGCGCAATAACCGCGCCAAGTGCTATTTTTACTCAAGGTTTTGCTACTTCGGGTCTTTTAACTGAAATGCATCAATCCGCGATATTAGTACCCGCTCTCCAATCCCATTGGTTAATGATGCACGTAAGTATGATGGTATTGAGCTATGCAGCTCTTTTGTGTGGATCATTATTATCACTAGCTCTTCTAGTCATTACATTTCGAAAATTCATAAGGATTTTTAGTAAAAGCAATAATTTAGAAAATGAGTCAGTTTACTTTAGTGAGATTCAATACGTGAACGAAAGAAACAATGTCTTACGAAACACTTCTTTTATTTCGTCTCAAAATTATTACAGGTATCAATTGATTCAACAATTGGATCGTTGGAGTTATCGTATTATTAGTCTAGGGTTTATCCTTTTAACCGTAGGTATTCTTTCGGGAGCAGTATGGGCTAATGAAGCATGGGGATCATATTGGAATTGGGATCCAAAGGAGACTTGGGCATTTATTACTTGGACCATATTCGCTATTTATTTACATATTAGAACAAATAAAATTTTTGAAAGTGTAAATTCTGCAATTGTGGCCTCAATGGGCTTTCTTATAATTTGGATATGCTATTTTGGGGTTAATCTATTAGGAATAGGGTTGCATAGTTATGGTTCATTTACATTAACATCTAATTGAATAAAAGACTTGACGAATATAAACATAGGACGGCATACAGGTATATATACGAAAACTTCATGTAAACAATCAAGAACCATTTGAATCATTTCCATTACTTGATTCAAATGGTTCTCACAAATTCAAAAGATATCTAGTTATAATAGAATTCCAATTTATTTATTTTACTTAAAAGAATATAAAAGACTCATTTTTTTATTGTACAATCAACCATTTTTAAAATCATGGGATTTCAGTTTCATTTTTTGGTTTACTCACAAAAACTATCGAAAAAAATAATTTGATATAATAGCTTCGACCTTGTCAACTGATAATGATAAAACGAAATCGGGATAAACACCAATACCTATTACAGGTAAAAGGATAGAGATCGAAACAAATAATTCTCGCGGTCCAGAATCAAAAAAATAAGAGTTTGGGGCATTAAAAAGCTTGTATCCATAGAACATCTGGCGTAACATAGATAATGAATAAATAGGAGTTAATATCATTCCAATTGCCATTACAAAAGTAATTAATATTTTTGTCATTAAAAGATATTTTTGACTAGTAAGTATTCCAAAAAAAACTAACAATTCGGCAACAAAACCGCTCATGCCCGGTAATGCAAGAGAAGCCATTGATAAGATACTGAAAGTCGTGAATATTTTTGGAATTGCGATAGCCATTCCGCCCATTTCGTCGAGATAAACAAGACGTATTCTATCATAACTCGTTCCGGCCAAGAAAAAAAGCGCAGCGCCAATAAATCCGTGAGAGATTATTTGTAAAATGGCTCCGTTGAGTCCTGTATCGCTTATAGAACCAATTCCTATAATTATGAAACCCATATGAGATACAGAAGAGTAGGCTATTCTTTTTTTTAAATTACGCTGACCGGGAGATGTTGAAGCTGCATAGATTATTTGAATTGTGCCTACTATAATCAACCAGGGAGAGAATATAGAATGGGCGTGGGGTAATAATTCCATATTGATCCGAACCAATCCATACGCTCCCATTTTTAATAAGATTCCGGCTAAAAGCATACAAGTACTGTAATGTGCCTCTCCATGGGTGTCTGGTAACCATGTATGTAAGGGTATGATCGGTGATTTGACAGCAAAAGCAATAAGAAATCCAATATAGAATATTATTTCCAGTGCTACAGGATACGATTGATTAGCTGATGTTTCAAAATTTAATGTTGGTTCATTGGAACCATATAAACCAATACCCAAAACTCCCATTAATAAAAAAACGGAACTTCCTGCAGTGTACAAAATAAATTTTGTAGCTGAATACAAACGTTTCTTTCCCCCCCACATGGATAGAAGTAGATAAACTGGAATTAATTCTAACTCCCACATGATGAAAAAAAGTAAAAGGTCTCGAGAAGAAAATGGTCCTATTTGACCGCTATACATTGCTAACATCAGAAAATGGAATAGTCGGGAATCTCGAGTAATCGGCCGAGCCGCTAAAGTAGCTAAAGTTGTGATAAATCCTGTCAGTAAAATGGGTCCTATAGAAATTCCATCTATTCCCAATCTCCAGTAAAAATCAAAAAAATCGATCCATTTATAATCCTCTGTCAGTTGCATTAATGGATCATCCAATTGGAAACGATAACCGAATGCATAGGTTGTTAGAAGGAGTTCAATTATGCATATACCTATAGTATACCACCGAATTATCTTATTTCCTCTATGAGGGAGAAAGAAAATTAAGGAACCCGCGAATATTGGCAAAACTACAACTAGCGTTAACCAAGGAAAATTATTCATGGTAAAAACAAGATAAACTTGGACCAGAAAAACCCGTGCTCAAAATAAATAGTTTTTGAGCGCGGGTTTTTGTCGGTAAAGGTAAAAAAATCAAATGTATTCAAGTAGGGTTTTCTGGAACGTATTAATAAGCCAGACCCATACTTCGAGTTGTTTCATGCCATAAATAAACTCGAACACTCAAGAAATCTGTCGGACAGGCGGATTCACATCTCTTACAACCGACACAGTCCTCTGTTCTTGGAGCAGAAGCAATTTGCTTAGCTTTACACCCGTCCCAAGGTATCATTTCTAATACATCCGTTGGGCAGGCGCGCACGCATTGAGTACACCCTATACACGTATCATAAATCTTTACTGAATGTGACATTTGGATCTATAAATTTTTGAATGTCAGAAAGTTTCGATCTAGTAAACTTGTAAATGAATCATATATTTAGACACCAGATGAATCAATAATTTATCATAATTTTTCTAATCAATCTACTTCTGGATTGACTCATGCGATAGAGCCAAGATACTTTAATTTCTTACATTTTTGAAAACATGTATTATTACGTAATGTATGGTCATGGTAATTCTAATTTATGAATATTAGAATTTATATGATTAATACTACTTATTCAACAAATTCGATTGATTGATACGAGTTGATTTTCTGTTACGATAAATTGATGAAACAATAGCCGGGCCAATAGCTGCTTCAGCGGCTGCAATAGCTATAACAAAAATTGAGAAAATATTTCCTTTTAATTGGCGACTATCAAAAAAATCAGAAAATGTTACGAAATTCATATTAACCGCATTCAGTATAAGTTCAAGACACATAAGGGCTCTAACCATATTCCGGCTCGTGATCAATCCATAGATACCGATAGAAAATAAGTAGGCACTCAAAACAAGTACATGTTCGAGCATCATTGACCAACTCCTTATCAATTTCGATTCATTTCAATATGAACTGAACAACAATTAAACAGATTCAATTGACTAGAATAAAAAAAAGTACGGAACAAAGGCAGATTTTCTATTGTTAATAGAATAGATTGAATAATTTCTATTTTAGACATAAACAATCTTTAATTAAAGAATTAAAGGGAAATAAATGTAATGTAATAAAACAGAGTTTAATGTGCATTGCTAATTCTATAAATTTTTTACTGTCGCGCCACGGCAATTGCACCTATCAAAGCGGCTAAAAGAATTATCGAAACGAATTCAAATGGAAGAAAAAAATCTGTTGATAAATGAATTCCAATTTGTTGACTATTACTTATCAAATCTTGCTCTATAATCTGGTTTGATCTTGTAGTCCAAATAATTCCGTACCATGACGTATCCGTAATAATAATTATGAGTAAAACAAAAATACTTGTACAAACTGGCAAAGTAACCACATCCCCAATGGTCCAAAGATTCAAATCTTTGTAATATTCTGAACCATTCATGAACATCACAGCAAATACGATTAAAACATTTATAGCTCCCACGTAAATAAGGAGTTGTGCAGCAGCTACAAAATAAGAGTTTAATAGAATATAGAATAAGGATATACAAACAAGAACCAGTCCCAATGAAAAGGCAGAATAAATGGGGTTGGTAAATAATACCACCCCCATACCTCCTAGTATAAGAACCGATCCCAAAAAGACTAAAAGAAAATCATGTATTGGTCCGGGCAAATCCATTATATGTAAAATAAGAGATAAATAAATAGAAATGTTTTTCATGACCTTATTGAGACCCGACCAGAAAATTTTTTTTTTTTATGATTTTTGAGCAATTCCTAATTTAATCCTAAGTAAATAAATACTAAGGGATATGAATAAATGTGAGTACTATTATTGGACTAATTTCATTCTTTATCTGAAAGAGTCGTTCTAATTCTAAACGATATATTTTTAAAAAATTATGGATATATTAATTAATGGATTTTCAATCCAAATTAAGACGCGTTTCTTACCAACCAATCAATAGTTGGTATTTGTAGTTATTGACCAAACAACACGAAAGAAACCTAAATTCCTTCTATATTAGTTATTAGTAAAGCTATATTAGTTATTAGTAAAGTAATTCGAAATTATTCGTTAATAAGAGATTTACTTATTTAATAAGAGATTTACTTATTTATTTGAGGCGAATTCAAAATTGTTCGAATTGTATAATCGTCAATTACTGACATTGGTAAACGACCCAAAGCAATTTGATTATAATTCAATTCGTGACGATCATAAGTAGAAAGTTCATATTCTTCAGTCATTGATAAACAATTCGTTGGACAATACTCAACGCAATTACCACAAAATATACAGACTCCGAAATCAATACTGTAATTAAGCAGCCGTTTCTTGCGAATATCAGTTTCCAATTTCCAATCAACAACGGGTAGATCTATAGGACATACACGAACGCATACTTCACAAGCAATACATTTATCAAATTCAAAATGGATTCGACCGCGGAAACGCTCCGCGGTGATTGATTTTTCATAAGGATATTGAATAGTTACGGGTAAACGATTTGCGTGGGATAAAGTAATCATGAAACTTTGACCAATGTACCTTGCAGCTCGTACTGTTTGTTGACCATAATTCATGAACCCAGTTACCATAGAGAACATATCGTTAATATATATATGAATAGTTTTATGTTTGTTTATTTCTCTTGTTTGAGACACGTTGGGAATATAGAATGTTACTTTACAGTGAAAAGAGTTGGAAAGAAGTTGTTAATAATAGATTACCGAGAGAAATAGGTAAAAGAAATTTCCATCCAAGATTCAATAGTTGGTCCATTCTTAGCCTCGGTAAAGTCCATCTTGTTGTGATAGGAATGAACAAGAACAAATAAGTTTTAGCTAATGTAATAAAGATACCAATTATCGCTCCAAAAACTCCACATGTTTTATTTATTTCAAAAAGCTCAGAAACATATATGTCCGGAATAGATATATTCCAACCTCCCAAGTAAAGAACTGTTACAAATAATGAAGAAACCAATAGGTTTAGATAGGAAGCAACATAAAATAACCCAAATTTTATACCCGAGTATTCGGTTTGATAACCTGCTACTAACTCTTCTTCTGCTTCTGGTAAATCAAAAGGTAATCTCTCACATTCTGCTAGGGAAGAAATAATAAAAATGATAAACCCTATAGGCTGACGCCACAAATTCCATCCCCAAAAACCATATTTTGATTGCGCCTCAACAATATCAATTGTACTTGAACTGTTAGATAATTATAGTCGGTGATACCATCACTGTTACCATCGCTATTACAGAACCGTACATGAGATTTTCACCTCATACGGCTCCTTGAAGGCCAGAAATAAATATAGGGACCGCGTCAGTATTCTTTTTTGAATCTTGATATGTTTGTAGGATGGATAACTATCGGCCGGTCCCAAATTAGACCAATTGAATTCTGTCTGTTATAATTATTTTAATTCAAAATTAAATAAAAAAAGTACTTCTGAATTGATCTCATCCTTTCTTTAATTTAATAATTTCAATAAAAATTTCAATTCTTCTTTGTTCAGTAATAACTTAACTGTTCAATAAAATACTTCTTGTAAAAATATCAATAACCCGTTGGTTTCACGTACGAAAAAAAAATTCGATATTAATTAATTAATTATGACACAAATTATATATCTATTAATATGTATATGGGAAAGAATAAAAGTAACAAAGAATAAATAAAGTATATCTTTTTTTTTTTTTCGTTCCTATTCTTCTTTCTATTTCTGAGAAAAAGAGGGCTTTCAAAATAAAGTAAAGGATTATTTCGTTTCGAATAGTTATTTATTAAATCGGTGGATAGGAGTATACTCTGGATTGGAATCGTGTCATGGGGAGTACTGCCTGATCATTTCTACCAACTTAAAGCCCCAATTAGTATTCTTTGTTTGTATATTATGTAAAAATGTCCTTTTGGAGAATTTACATAATCTCCATTACTAATCCTTTACATATGTTCGTGTTTCTAACCATCCACTCGTTTTTGCTCAATCCCCCGTTATGCTAATACATAAAAATGATAGTGAAAACTCAATACGGTTGATCTTTTGAACCCGCTTCAAGTCAGGATGACTAATCAACCAATCTTGGGGGAAACGGTCTCTTCTGTTTATGTTTATTTCCGCTTAACTCTCTAACTCTTATACATAGAAAATGAGAATCAATCTTTTTACTGCGAATTTATATATAAGCTGTTTTCTTTCACTCATATAACTATTTGATTTAGTTCATCAACCCGAATAATCAATAAAAAAAAAAATTAAGATATCTACTCAATCCATTCCAACCCTTTCCTTGAAAGGAAGGAATAGAGAAAAGTTTCTGTCTATGTATCAACGAATCGCACGTAGAGATATTGATAACACACATAAAGTTAATGGTATTTCATAACTAATCGATTGAGCAGCAGCTCGTAGACCGCCTAAAAAGGAATATTTATTATTTGACCCGTATCCCGACATAAGAAGTCCAATTGGAGCAATACTGGAAATGGCAATCCATAAAAAAACACCGATATTGAGATCCGCTAAAACAAGGTGATATCCAAAAGGAACTACTGAATAACTTACTAAAATTGATATGACTGCTATGGATGGCCCGATACTGAATAAACGAGTATCCCCCCTAGATGGAAAAAGATTTTCTTTGAAAAGTAGTTTTGTCCCATCTGCTAGAGCTTGAAGAACTCCCAAAGGGCCGGCGTATTCAGGTCCAATACGTTGTTGTATCCCTGCCGATATTTCTCTTTCTAACCATACAATTACCAGTACGCCTATTGTGATTCCCACTACAAGAGTCAAAATAGGAACAAGAACCCATAGAATTCCATAAACCTCTTTAAAAAATTCTAATCTAGAAAAAGAATCGATATCTTGTACTTCCGGTGTATCAATTATCATTTCAACGATCAACTTCTCCCATAATGATATCTATACTACCTAGTATCGTCATAATATCAGCCAATTTCATTCTTTTAACTAACCGCGGAAGAATTTGCAAATTGATAAAACCCGGCGGGCGGATTTTCCATCTCCAAGGAAAACCACTCTGATCCCCTATGAGAAAAATTCCCAATTCTCCCTTTGGGGCTTCTACTCTCACATAAAGTTCTTGTTTCGGCAATTCAAATGTAGGAGACGGCTTTTTACTAATAAATCGATATTCAAAATCATTCCATTCCGGATTCCTTTCTCTATCAAAGTATCGTATTTCTAAATTCTCATAGGGTCCCCCTGGAATTCCTTCCAGGGCCTGTTGAATAATTTTTACGGATTCTATCATTTCACCAATTCGGACTAGATAACGAGCCAATGAATCTCCTTCTTTTTGCCACTGTACTTCCCAATCAAATTCGTCGTAACATTCATAATGATCAACTTTACGAAGATCCCATTGTATTCCGGAAGCTCGCAGCATTGGTCCCGATAAACCCCAATTTATTACTTCCTCTCTACCAATAATGCCTACTCCCTCGACTCGTTCTAAAAAAATAGGATTTCGTGTAATAAGTTTTTGATATTCAGCAACTCTTGTTAAAAAATAATCGCAGAAATCCAAACATTTATCTATCCAGCCATGAGGTAGATCGGCCGCTACTCCTCCGATACGAAAATAATTATGCATCATTCTCATACCGGTGGCAGCTTCGAATAGATCATATACTAATTCTCTTTCTCTGAAAATATAGAAAAAGGGAGTTTGTGCACCAATATCCGCCATAAAAGGACCGAGCCATAACAGATGAGAAGCTATACGACTCAACTCCAACATAATTATTCTGATATAGCTGGCTCTTTTAGGTACTTGAATATTTCCCAACTGTTCCGGTCCGTTTACAGTTATTGCTTCTGTGAACATAGTAGCTAAATAATCCCACCGTGTTACATAAGGCAAATATTGTATAATTGTTCGATTTTCCGCAATTTTTTCCATTCCTCGGTGTAAATAACCCAATATTGGTTCACAGTCAATAACATCTTCACCATCTAGAGTAATGATGAGTCGAAGAACACCATGCATTGATGGGTGGTGGGGGCCCATATTGACTATCATGAGGTCTTTTCTTGTAGCCGGTATATTCATAGGTTTTTCCTCGATTCATTCTTTCATGAATTGCTGAAAACGAAAAAAAGTTCATTAAAATTCAAGATCTAATAAATCAAATAATTCAAAATGCCTTTCTAAAAATCAAATTAACGAGTTTTTGACTCCCGAATATCCAACCGATTAATTAATTCTTTATAACATATTCTATTTTTCTTTGACAAATAAGACAGTAATCGTTGGCGTTTTCCCAGAATTTTACGTAAACCTCTCTGAGATAAATAGTCTTTTTTGTGTAATTGTAAATGTGAAGTAAGTCTTCGTATCCTATTGGTGAAACTAACTATTTGAAATTCAACAGATCCTCTGTTTTCGTCTTTTTCTTCTTGTGAAATAACTGAGATGAATGAATTTTTTACCATAAACTGAAATCTTCTCTCCCCCCCTCTTTTTATTTTAAGATATTTTTTATTGATAGATATCTTTATTGATCAGTAATAATAATGCCCCTAATTTTTATTTGGTATATACAAAAATTTGTATTTCGTTATTCATTTCTAATTTTTTTATTCTAATTTTTTTAATTTAATAAAACTTACTCAATCCTATTTTCATTTTAAAATTGGATTTGAAAGGGGATACAAAAGTATGGTTGGTTTCTTCACTCACAAAAGATAAAAGTTTAGACCTAAAATAAGAAAATTTTGTTCATTCTAGATCTAATTGATATGTCATTGAATTAGTATCATGTATCAGAATGGAATGTAAGACAATGTATGCGTGCATCTCTTTGTCGTCATAGACCAGATATGGTATGGGAAATATAGGAAAAATGTACTATTAATGAATTTTCAATCGCGGATACATATGTATCCTTACCATACTGAAACAACTGCCATTATTGGTATTAAACCAATAACGATTCATACAAGCTAAATCTTCTAATCGATAATTGGGCCAAAGAAATAGCTTTAATTTTATAAGTTTTTTTTTATATTTTTTGCTTTTATCCACAACTTGACTGTTTACCTCATTCCCATTACAAAAAGATGCCTTTCTATGTCTATTCTTAGAATTTAAACAAATTAGAATTCGCAATTCTCTACGACGTCTAGGCGATAAAATATTTTCAGGAACAAACAAATCATAATTTTTTTTATATCTATTTCCAGTCATCTTTTGATGTTTTGTAATGACTTCATCAGAATTCTTATCAACATGTTTTTTTTCTCGGTATCTTTGATTTATTTGATGTTTACTTTTATGAACTAATGAAATACCGAGGGTTTGATACATAATAAATTTTCCATCATTTTTTATAGCTAGACGAATTGGTTCAATAATCAAAAATCCCCTTTTAATAAATTCTGTAAGAGTTACATCTTTCTGAATCGTCAAAATATCCAGACTCATTTCGCCCCTTTGAATAGAGGATATAGTAATTTCTCTTGGATTTATCAGTCTAAGCAGGAGACAATATACGTTGATGTTATTGATTATTTTTTTATTTAAAGAATCATCCCATCTCAATTGAAAATACAAATACCTTTTTAGGAAGAAATCAAACTCCGCTTTTGTATTGATCTTGTATTGCTTTTTATTTCTATGTTTTTTCATGTCCGATCCCGTATAATCTTCTTCAACATCTTTTTCTTGGTTTGAAAGAGCTGATTTAAGATCTGCTTGGTCCGTGGATTCTTTTTCTCCTTGATTTCGGTTTTCTAATTCAAGAGATTTTTTTTCATTCGACGATATTGATATAAAAGGATCTCTTTTTTTATTTCCAGTGATGCTTTTGTTTTCACTAGCATTTTTTTTTATATTAGAATGAAAAAGTAGTAATTTAATTGGTATAACCCACGGTTTCATTTTATACGTATTATAAAGTCTCACAAATTCTGGCAAGAACCAAAGTTCCAGATTTGATATGGGACGACTTAGTATTTCTTCATTCATTCCCATCCAATCCAAAAGGGGTTTTTGATTGGATAGGTTGATTTTTTGGTCTTGCTGAAGTGTGAGATAAAAAAGACCATTATTATTGATTTTATCAATTATTTGATACTTATTAACCCTAGTCCTAGTCTTAGTATATTTATTACTGTTAGTGTCAGTATCAATATTGATCCAGGCCTCAATATCGACCTTCGTTTTAAGACAAAAATCGAGAATTCTCCAATCAAAAAATTTTCTATCCGTATTTTTATCCATATCTCGAATATCATCTTCTACCATATTAAATGATTTTTGTTTATGTGTGTTGTAATTATAAAAAATATCTTGGTTAGTTTTTACTTGTAATGGTGATCCATAAATTGAAGAGTACTTCTTAGTTTCAGAATTTATAGATTTATATGCTAAAAGATCATATCTATATTGTTTTTTAAAATTATCCTTTTGATTCAATAATAAATCCGTTTCAATTTTTGTTTTTTTTTCGTAGTGAATTAATTCATCTTTTTCATATAAATCACACAAATCTTTATATAAATCTTTATTTTGAGCTATACAGTTCAATATATTTCGCCATTTTTGTGGTACTACTCTAGACCATTTAATTTGAGATACATCACATTGATATTGATAATGACTCCTTAACCAATTTGTCCATTGATTCATTCCAGAATTGCGAAGATTCTTAGGTCTTAATTCGGAATGAAATAGTTCTTGTCTTACAACAAAAAAATCCTTTATTTCATTCTTAAGAAAAAGGGGGGTTCCATTATATTGAAATACGGATTTCAATTTCTCTAACTTAATAAGTTGGGTTTGTGATAATTTGTAAAATACATATGCTTGTGAAAAGTAAGATAAGTCAAAAAAAGTCTTTGAATTTTTGTGACTAAGACTAATATTAGTATTAGAAAGTGACTCTTTTATAATCGAAATAAATTTAATTAAACTTTGATTTGTTTTATTAATTCTTTCTTGATTTGCTTCATTACTGTTTTTATTAATAATTTTTTTTGTTGATTCAAGAAAAAGCTGTGTATTGATACTAGGAATATTAATCATAGATAGAAAGATATCTATGTATATCTTTTCAATGAAAAATATTATAAAATAATGGGATTTACGGATTAATCGAGCAGTTCTTCTTTTTAATATCTGCCAAATATTTTTTTGTGATTCCAATCTTTTATCATCATAACTTATTTTGTTAGAACTCAAATTTCTATCTGAAGTTATAAATCCCTTTTTCTTGTCTTTTGTAATTTTTTCTATTTGATTTATGATTGTGTTTATTCTATCAGTCAGATCTTGCATTTTTTTTTCTGTTAATGAATAATTTGTCCAATCCTGAGATCTAATTTGAATGGACGATTCCTGAATCATCCGATTACTGATTAGTGAATCTTTTTTAATTTCACTCAATTCATATACTTCTATTTCTCTCAATCCAAATAATATAATTGGGTTTATTTTTGAGAGTTCTTTTATTATTTCTTTTATAAACAGAATGTTTTTAATGATCCATTTTTTTGGTTTTTTTGAGACATTTACAAACAATTTTGTTTGTTCTTTAAAAATTCCTAGAATTAGAAAACATTTCTTTTGCAATTTTTTAATTTTTTTTTTGAGTTCTTTTAAAATCGGTTCAAAAAATGAAAGTTTTTTTCTGGGAGAACCAAAAGGTAGTTCAGCTTCCATTCCAAAAATTGTTAAAAAACAAAAATCATTTTTTTGACCTTGCTTTTTCA